AACCCCATCTTTTCCCTATCTTTAGATGGGGTGTTTATAATATATTTTTATTTTTAAAATATATTATTGCGGAGCTGGTATTTTGGTTTTAAAGGGTTGATTGATACCTTGGAATATTTTCCTGAGTCTGCCCCACCCTATGAGACTATTTATTTATTGCATTTTTATGTTTGGTTATCAGGTTTAATTTTTACATATGATATCTTTATTTATGTTTATTATTTAATTATGAAATAAATATATTTATTTGTTAGTATAACCAGGTTTAATTGAAAAGTTGTATGAGGTCTGCCCTTGAAGTTCAATCTTACCTTACTTATGCTATTTAATATAATTAATAGTTGATATTCAGATAACTGATAATCTGATTATTTTACTCTTTGGATATTATCTATTTTTACCGTTTGTGTTTTTAATTTTTTGTATTTTTCATCAATTCAAGGTCCAGTTGGGTTGGGTTTGGTATTTTATGAGATGGTCTTCAAACCTAGCCTGACCTTTGTAGTTGTTTGAGTAACCCAAGATTAAATAATTGTTGCCATTATAGGCTTCTATTTAACTATAGACTAGGTGATCATCCGCCTTGCTTTTGTGAACTATTATGTATCTATATATTTTATGTTTTTTTGTTTTTATGTATACCCTTAGACTAAATCTGTGTCTGGTTTGAAGACTATGCCTATATTTAGAGGATTATCAGATCTATATTTGGGTATATACATTTTAGGGATAACCGGGTGTGAACTGTAAAATTGTATGAGGTCTGCCCTTGAAGTTCAATCTTACCTTACTTATGCTATTTAATATAATTAATAGTTGATATTCAGATAACTGATAATCTGATTACTTTACTCTTTGGATATTATCTATTTTTACCGTTTGTGTTTTTAATTTTTTGTATTTTAAGAATATTATTTTTGATTTCTTGTATTTTAAAACTTTTTTAATTTTTTTTGTATTTTAAGATATTATTTTATTATTTTTTATTTTGAAAATATATTTAGATTTTATAAATTTTTGTAATTTTATTGTATATTGTTATAATTTTAATTATTAATGATAGTAAGTTCCGAGGGTTTTGTTGTTTTTATATAAAATAATAGAAATTTGATAAGTATACTTAGCTATTTTTACATAATTATATCTAATTTTTGATTTTACTTTTTAATTTTTGTGAATTTTAATTTTTATTTATATAATTTTGTAATTTTATAGTTTGACTTTTTAATTTTTGTGAATTTTAGTTTTTATTTATGTAATTTTGTAATTTTTGATTTGATTTTTTAATTTTTGTGAATTTTAGTTTTTATTTTGTTATTTATTGTTATAATTTTAATTAATAGTAACAGTAGGTTCCATAATTTTTAATTTATATATATAAAATAATAGAAATTTGATAAGTATACTTAGCTATTTTACATAATTATATCTAATTTTTGATTTTACTTTTTAATTTTTGTGAATTTTAATTTTTATTTATATAATTTTGTAATTTTATAGTTTGACTTTTTAATTTTTGTGAATTTTAGTTTTTATTTATGTAATTTTGTAATTTTATAGTTTGACTTTTTAATTTTTGTGAATTTTAATTTTATATTTATGTAATTTTGTAATTTTTGATTTGATTTTTTAATTTTTGTGAATTTTAGTTTTTATTTTGTTATTTATTGTTATAATTTTAATTAATAGTAACAGTAGGTTCCATAATTTTTAATTTGTATATATAAAATAATAGAAATTTGATAAGTATACTTAGCTATTTTACATAATTATACTTAATTTATTATTTTGTGATGATTTTATAATGGATTTTTTAATTTTTATAATTTTTATAATTTTGGTACAAATTAATTTTATTTTTATGTAATTTTGTAATTTTTGTTATACAATTTTAATTTTTTGTAAATTTTTTTGAAATATCTAATTTAAGTAATAATTTAGATTGATTTCTTTAATAAAAAATTTATTATCGGTATAGTAGGACCGGGGGGAGACTAGGAGACTATTTAGGGTATGGGATAGAGCATAGATGGGGACATATAGATAGACACGATGGGTAGTAGAGGGATACAAGGAAGGTATACATATAAGCAAGTATTTAGGAGCTGGAGAGGAACATTACAGGGGATAAGGTGATAGAGGATATACAGGAGTAAGATAGAGATATATAGAATAAAGAATAAAAGGGGAGATCAGGGAGACATTTGGAGCGTGCGCATAAGGAGCCATACACGGGGGAACTATAGCAAGGGACTATGTAACAGACACAACATGTATAGGGATATAGGATAGTGACAGACTATGTAAGGGAACACATCATGTAACTGGGGTAGAGTATGTAAGGCACATATGGAAATAATTTATAGGCGTAGACCGGGGTAATTTAGGAGCTGGAGAGAGAGTATAGTAGGGGGGAGGGGGAGATCAATCGATTTGTTCCGCATATTATTAATTGTTATATTTGTATGATTGATTCTATCATCAGATTTATATTAGTTTTAATTTAGTATTAAATGTAGGTTTTTGCGTGATTTTAATTATCTAAATGATAATGTTTAATTTTTATTTTTAGTTTTTAATGTTATTTTATATCATATAGGTATGATTTTAGTTAATTTTAGTAGAGTTGTAAAAAGTTGTGCCAGCATACGCGGTTATACATTTGTCTCAAATTAATATTTTTGGTTTACATTTATTTTTATTTTTTATGAATTTTTATTTTTTTTATTAAGTGAAATTTTTAATTTAAATTATATTTTCTTGGTTTTTATTATGTGAAATTAAGTAAATAAACTAGGATTAGATACCCTATTATTCTTAATGTAAGTTTTAACCTTAGTACTAATAGTTATGATCTTTAAATTAAAAGAATTTGGCGGTAATTTAGTCTTTTCAGAGGAACCTGTTCTGTAATTGATAGTCCACATTATATTTTACTTTAATTTTTAGTTTGTATATCTCTGTCATTGAATGTTTTATTAGAATATTTTCTTTAATTAATTATTTAATTAATGTCAGGTCAAGGTGCAGCTATATTAAAGGTTGAAATGGGTTACATTTAATGTTAATTTATTATTTTATTTTATTGATTAATTTATTTATTAAAAAGGATTTGAAAGTAATTTTTATTATTTTATAATTATGATTTTAGCTCTAAATTATGTACATATCGCCCGTCACTCTCATTATTAAGGTGAGATAAGTCGTAACAAAGTAATTTTATCGGAAGATGAAATTGGATTATATACAGGCTAAGTTTTAGAAACATTATTAATTACAATAATAAATTAGGGCTGTGCAATTCACTCTAGCTTGATATAATTATAATTTTGTTTTTATTTTTATTTTATATTATTTGATAGAAGTAACTTTTTTTTTAGTATATTTTATTGAAATTATTATTTTTAACAATAGCTTATTTTACTGTAAAGGATAATTAATTTTTTATATAAGCAGATTTTTTTTATTGTACCTTTTGTATCAGGGTTTATCTAATATATATTAATGATAATTAATTTTCCCGAAGTTAAAGGAGATACATTAATATGTTATTTTATATTTCATAATGATTAATAATTTTTATGTAGGAGTTATATGCTATTCATTTTTAAATATCTGGTTATTCAATAATTTAATTTAATTAGGATTATTATTTGGTTAATTTTATTAATTTTATTATTTTTAATAATAATAATTAGGTTTATAAGGGATAAGCTTTATATATTTTTTATAACACTTATTTAATATTAAAATTTTGTAGGTTTAGTAACATCCATCATTTATTTCGTTATAGTTAATTTTTTTTTAATTTTTATTTAATTTAGGTTTAAATTTTTATTGAATTTTTTTATTTAATTTTACTTTATAAGTAATAATGATTTAATTAGTAGTATTTGTGAATTTAAGTATAGTAATTTGGCAAATTTAGTTTTCACCTGTTTAACAAAAACATGTCCTATTGATATTTTATTTTAGGTCTAACCTGCTCAGTGATTTTAATTTAACAGCCGCAGTATTTTGACTGTGCGAAGGTAGCATAATCATTTGTCTTTTAATTAAAGGCTAGAATGAATGGTTGGATGAGGAATTGACTTTCTTTATTTAAATTTTATGAATTTGATATTTGAGTTAAAAAGCTTAAATTTTCTTGCAAGACGAGAAGACCCTATAGAATTTTATTTTATTAATTATATTTATTAATTAGTTAATTATTTATAGATATAATTAATTTAATTTTGTTGGGGTGATGTTGAAAATTAATTAACTTTCAATTTTAATATTTCATTAATTTATGTAATTTTTGATCCTTTATTAATGATTATAAGATTAAATTACCTTAGGGATAACAGCGTAATTTTTTCGGAGAGTTCTTATTGATGAATAAAGTTTGCGACCTCGATGTTGGATTAAAGAAAGTTTTAGGTGTAGTAGCTTAATTAACTAAGTCTGTTCGACTTTTAAATCTTTACATGATCTGAGTTCAGACCGGCGTGAGCCAGGTTGGTTTTTATCTGCAAGTGTAATAGTTGTAATTTAGTACGAAAGGACCAATTACAAATAATAATTATATATTTTTGATTATTTATTAGCTATTTTGGCAGAATACTTAATGCAGTAAATTTAGAATTTATTAATGTAATTTTTATTACAAATAGTAATTTTTTTAGTGAATTATTTAGTTATGATTATTTTTATTTTAATTTCTGTTGCTTTTGTTACTTTACTTGAACGTAAAGTTTTAGGTTATATTCAATTACGGAAAGGTCCTAATAAGGTAGGTATTATTGGTTTATTACAGCCTTTTTCAGATGGTATTAAATTATTTTTTAAAGAACAAGTTTATTTATATATATCTAATTTTATTATTTATTATTTTTCTCCTGTATTTATAATAATTTTATCATTTTCTTTATGAATATTATTTCCTTATGTTATTAATGTTTATAATTTTGATTTAGGTGTTTTATTTTTTTTATGTTGTACTGGTATAGGGGTTTATGGAGTAATATTATCGGGTTGATCTTCTAATTCTAAATATGCTCTTTTGGGTAGTTTACGTTCAATTGCTCAAACTATTTCTTATGAGGTTAGTATAGCTATAATTATTTTATGTTTTGTAATTTTTATTTTTAGTTTTAATTTAATTGATTTTTTAATTTATCAGTCAGTTTGATTTATTTTTTATTCAATTCCTTTATTTTTTTGTTGATTATCTTCTTGTTTGGCTGAAACTAATCGAGCTCCTTTTGATTTTGCTGAGGGGGAAAGAGAATTAGTGAGTGGGTTTAATGTTGAATATAGAAGAGGTGGTTTTGCATTTATTTTTTTGTCAGAATATATAAATATTATTTTTATAAGTATATTAACTGTTATTATATTTTTGGGTTGTGATTTATATTCTATTTTTTTTTATTTAAAGGTTGTTTTTATTATTTTTTGGTTTATTTGAGTTCGTGGTAGATTACCTCGTTTTCGTTATGATAAATTAATGTATTTAACTTGAAGGGTATTTTTACCTATGTCTTTGAACTATTTCTTGTTTTATTCCTTATTTTTATGTTTAATACTTATTTAATTATAATTCATTGATTTAAGTGGAAAGTTAATAATAGAATTTAACTATTATCTTTTACTTTCAAAGTAAATGCTTGTCTAAAGCTTATTTAACTAATTATTAATTTTGTCTCATAATTTTAATATAACAGGATTAATTACAAAATATAAAAAGTATATTATAGTTAATGTTTGTCCTATTGTAATAAAAGGTTCTTCTGCAGGTCGTGCTCCAATTCAAGTTAATAAAATAACTGTTATTACAAATGATCAAAATAATAGTTTATTTGCTGGGTAAAATATTATTCTTTGAAATTTTATTTTATTTGTTATTGGTAAAGTTATAATAATTATAATTGATAATGTTATAGCTATTACTCCTCCTAATTTATTAGGGATTGATCGTAAGATAGCATATGCAAATAAAAAATATCATTCTGGTTGGATATGAATTGGTGTTACTATTGGGTTGGCTGGGATAAAGTTTTCAGGATCTCCTAAAATTCGTGGTTCTAATAATACTAATAGTGAAAATAATGTTAATGTAATTGTTATTCCTATTAGATCTTTAATAGAAAAATAAGGGTGAAATGGAACTTTGTCATATTTTGAATTTAATCCTAGTGGGTTATTACTTCCTGTTTGATGAAGAAATATTAAATGAATTATTACTATTGCAGCAATAATAAATGGTAATATAAAATGTAGAGTAAAGAATCGTGTTAGTGTTGCATTGTTAACACTAAATCCTCCTCATAATCATTTTACAATATCATTACCTACATAAGGGATTGCGGATATTAAATTTGTAATTACTGTGGCTCCTCATAAAGATATTTGTCCTCATGGTAAAACATACCCTAAAAAGGCTGTTCCTATTGTTAAGAATATTAAAATAACTCCTACATTTCATGTTATTATTAATTTATATGATCTATAATATATTCCTCGTCCAATATGTATATATATACATAAAAAGAATAATGATGCCCCATTTGCATGTGTATTTCGCAGTAGTCATCCATTATTAACATTACGACAGATATGGATAACTCTATTAAATGCTAATTCTACATTTGCTGTATAGTGTATAGCTAGAAAGATACCTGTGATTATTTGAATTATTAAACACATACTTAATAATGATCCAAAATTTCATCATAATGAAATATTTGATGGTGTAGGTAAATCAATTAGTGATCTATTAATAATTTTGAATAATGGGTGGGTTTTTCGTATGGGTTTATTCATTAATTTTTATATATTCGTAAAGGTCCTTCAGAAATGTTCACAATATAGGAGATTGTTATTATAGTGAATAATAAATATATAATTATTATTATAGTGATAAATTTTGTTTTATTATTGAACATATTTTGTAATAATAATTTATCTGATGAAATTTTTATTAATATTATTTTTATTTCATCATGTATATAATTTTTTTGTAAAATTATTCCAATTAATATTATTAATATCGAGATAATAATTATTTTTATTGATACAGTAAATTTTTCATTTGATGCTACTCTTGCTATATAAATAAATAATACTAATATACCTCTTAATATAGTAATTATAATAATATAGGAAAAGAAGAAAGATCTTAAATATAGTCCTACAACTATAGATACTATTAATGTTTGTAAAATAATAAGAATACCTATTCTAACAGGGTGATTTAATCATATGAAGTTTAATGCTAATGTAATTATGATTGAGTATAATATTATTATTTCAGTAAATATTTTAATTTAAAATATTAATTTTGGGGATTGAAGTTGAGAACTTTTCTCTTTACTGAAGTTTTAAAGGTATTTCTATCTATGATTTACAAGATCATTATTTTTATTAAACTATTAAAACTTATTGATTTTAATTATATTATTATTTTTATATTTTTTAGAGGATTAATTTCTTTTTCTTTATCTCGTAAGCATTTACTTTTAACTTTATTTAGTCTTGAGTATTTAGTTTTAGTTTTATTTTTAATATTGTTTTTATTTTTGTTAAATTATGGATTTGAAATATATTTTATTTTATTTTTTTTAGTGTTTACTGTTTGTGAAGGTGCCTTGGGTCTAAGTATTTTAGTTAAAATAGTTCGTAGTCATGGTAATGATTTATTATCAAGTTTATCTGTTTTATCATGATAAAGTTAATTTTTTTTATTATTTTTTTGATTCCTTTATTAATTAATTGATGAATATTATTAGGTTGTTTAATAATATTATCTTTTTTTATATTATTTTATATTATTTCTGGTTATTATATAAGTTTAAGTTATGGATTTGGTATAGATTTAATTTCTTTTTGTATATTATTTTTGAGAATTTGGATTATTTTTTTGATAATAATGGCAAGTAATAAAATTAAAATAATAAATAATTATAGGACTGAATTTTTGTTTATTATTCTAGTTTTATTAATAATTTTAATTTTAACTTTTTCTACATCTAATTTATTTTTATTTTATGTTTTTTTTGAATCTAGTATAATCCCTATTATTCTTTTAATTTTTGGTTGAGGTTATCAACCAGAGCGATTTTTAGCTGGTATATATTTGTTATTTTACACTTTATTTGCTTCTTTTCCTTTATTATTATCTATTTTTTATATTTATAATTTTTGTGGTACATTATATTATTTTTTAATTATTATTAATTTTAATTATTACTTGTATTTTTCTTTAATTATGGCATTTTTGGTTAAAATACCTATAATTTTTGTTCATTTTTGGTTACCTAAAGCTCATGTTGAAGCACCTATTTCAGGTAGTATAATTTTAGCTGGGGTTTTATTAAAATTAGGAGGTTATGGTTTATATCGCATTTTTTATTTTATAAATAATAATAATTTTAATTATATTTTTATTATTTTGAGTTTATTTGGTATATTTATGGTTGGTTTATTATGTTTAGTTCAGGTAGATATTAAACTAATAATTGCTTATTCTTCTGTTGCTCATATAGGTTTGGTAATTAGTGGTATTATAACATGTTTTTATTATGGATTTTTGGGTTCATTAATTTTGATAATTGGACATGGTTTATGTTCTTCTGGTTTGTTTTCTTTAGCTAATATTATTTATGAGCGTAGCTATAGTCGTAGTCTATTTATTAATAAAGGGTTTATTACTTTAATACCTATTATATCTTTATTTTGATTTTTATTTTGTATTAATAATATGGCTAGACCTTTATCTTTAAATTTATTTGGGGAAATTTTGTTATTTAATAGAATTATAAGTTGAAGCCTATATACTTGTATTTTTTTGGGTTTATCTTCATTTTTGAGTTGTTGTTATAGAATTTATTTATATTCTATTACTCAGCATGGCCCTTTATTCAGAAGTATATTTTGAACTTCTGGAGGGGTTTTACGTGAATATTATCTTTTATTTTTACATTGATTTCCTCTTAATATATTATTTTTGAAAATTGATATTTTTACTTTTTGGATATAATCTAAATAGTTTAATTAAGAATAATAATTTGTGGTATTATAGGTGTATACTTACTTTGGATTAATGCATAAATTTAATTTATATAAATATTGATTTATTTTTATTTTTTGTTTAGGAATTTTATTTTTTATCTTAGGTCTTGTAATAATTTTTTATGATTATTCTATTTTTTTGGAATGGGAGATTTTTAGATTAAATTCTTGTTTAATTTCTATTACTTTGTTATTTGATTGAATATCTTTATTATTTATAGGAGGGGTAATATTAATTTCTTCAATAGTTATTTATTATAGAGAGGATTATATAATAAATGATATTAATAAGATTCGGTTTTTATTTCTTGTTTTATTATTTATTTTGTCAATAATAATTATAATTATTAGTCCTAATTTAATTAGAATCTTGTTAGGTTGAGATGGATTAGGATTGGTTTCTTACTGTTTAGTAATTTATTTTAATAATTATAAATCTTATAATTCAGGTATATTAACAGTATTAACTAATCGTATTGGTGATGTTTTTATTTTGCTTGGTGTTGCTATTTTATTTAATAGAGGTAGATGACATTATTTATTTTATAATATTTATTTTTATAATTGGAGATATTTATTTTGTTTATTCATTATTTTAGCTGCTTTTACTAGGAGAGCTCAGATTCCTTTTTCTTCTTGGCTTCCTGCTGCTATAGCAGCTCCTACTCCTGTATCTGCTTTAGTTCACTCTTCAACTTTAGTTACTGCAGGGGTTTATTTATTAATTCGATTTAGAAGATTATTATTTCAGTTTAATATATCTTTTTTTTTATTAATATCTATATTAACTATATTTATATCTGGTTTAGGGGCTAACTTTGAATATGACTTGAAAAAAATTATTGCTTTATCCACTTTAAGACAATTAGGTTTTATAATAAGAATTTTATTTATAGGATACCCAATTATTGCTTTTTTTCATTTATTAACTCATGCTTTTTTTAAAGCACTTTTATTTTTATGTGCTGGTTTAATAATTCATTGTATAAATGATTCTCAAGATATTCGTCATATAGGTTTATTAGTTAATCACCTTCCTTACACTAGAACTTGTTTTGGTATTGCTAATATATCTTTATGTGGATTACCTTTTTTATCTGGATTTTATAGAAAGGATATAGTGCTAGAATTTATAATAATAAATTGTTTTAATTTATTTATTTATATTTTATTTTTTATTTCTGTTGGTTTAACTGTTTCTTACAGAATTCGTTTAATTTACTATTGTATAATTGGTTATTCTGGTTTATTTTCTTGTAATTTATATATAGAAAGATTAATTATAATACGTTCTATAATTATTTTGTGTTTTATGGGTATTTTTGGTGGTAATTTTTTATTATGAATAATATTCCCATATTTAGATTTATTAATTATACCTTTAGAATGTAAATTAATACCTTTATTTATTATTTTATTAAGAGGGATTTTAGGCTATGAATTATCTTTTATTAATTATTCTGAAAGAATTTTTGGTTTAAATAATAATTTGTTTGTTTATTTCTTTGGTTCTATATGATTTATACCTAATTTTAGAACTTATATAATTTATTCTAATAGTTTAATAATTTCTAATTATTATTCAGATTTTATAGATTTGGGTTGAGGGGAATATTTAATATCTAATTTAATAAGTTATTATTTTATGTTTTTAACTAATTTAAATTTATATTATCAAAATAACAATTTAAGGATTTTTTTTTCTGTATTTATTTTATTTGTTATTTGTTTTATTATTATTTAAAATTTAAGTAGCTTAAGTGTTAAAGCATAATATTGAAGATATTAATATAAGGAATTATTCTTCTTGAATATTTAAAGATAAATATATCATTTATTCACTGAAAATGAATTGTTTTAAGTTAAACTATATAAATAAGAGAAAAACGGAATTTAACCGCTATAAAAGATAGTTAGCAGCTTCTTTTAGAAATATTCATTCTCTTTTAATTGGATTTTTAATCATTTATTTCATTAACAATGAAAGGCCTCTATTTTAGCTTCAATTAAATTAAGTAGGGAGATTAATCTCTAATTTTAGGTCGAAACTAAATGTAAATTTTACTTCATTACTTGTGGTGAGGAAGACTTTTATTACTAAGTTCTTTTTAATTGCAAATTAAATGTTATTATTAACTACATCCCCTAGAAAATTCATTCTAGTATACTATTTTTTCATTCATAATAAAGTCCAATAATTAATATTGAAATAAAGAATATAACAGTTAGGGTTCATGATATAATATTTCTAATTTTTAAAGTAATAATTATTGGTAAGATTATTGCAATTTCAATGTCGAAAATTAGGAATAAAATAGCAATTAAGAAAAATTGTAGTGAAAAAGGAGATCGTGCTGATGCCTTTGGATCAAATCCACATTCAAAGGGGGATATTTTTTCTCGATCTAAAATTGATTTTTTTGAAATAACTGTGCATAAAATTATTAATATAAATGAAATTACTATTATTCTTAATACTGATATTAAAACTTTTATAATTACTCTTTCTTATTTACAAGATCTTTTGATTGGAAGTCAAATATATTGTTTATACTAAAAAAGTATCTACCTCATCAATAAATAGAAATATATAGGAAAAGTCAAATTACATCAACAAAATGTCAATATCAGGCAGCTGCTTCAAATCCAAAATGATGAGTTTTGGAGAAATGGAAATTTATATGTCGTAATAAACATACTAATAAAAAAATTGTACCAATAATAACATGAATTCCATGGAACCCTGTTGCTATAAAAAATCTTGATCCATAAACTGAATCTCTAATACAGAATCTGGCTTCTATATACTCATAAGCTTGTAAAGTAGTAAAATAAATACCTAATATAACTGTTAATCTTAGGGCTTTAGTTATTTGTGTATGTTGATTATTTATAATTCTATTGTGGGCTCATGTAACTGTAATACCTGAACATAATAAAATTATTGTATTTAATAGTGGAATCTCTATTGGGTTAAAAGTTTTAATTCCTTTAGGGGGTCATATTATACCTAATTCAATTGTTGGTGCTAATCTTCTGTGGAAGAAGCCTCAGAAGAATGAGATAAAAAATAATACTTCAGAAATAATGAATAAAATTATTCCTAATTTTAAACCTTCTGTAACTTTAATTGTATGTTTTCCTTGGAAGGTTCTTTCACGTACAATATCTCGTCATCATTGGTATATAACTAATAATGAAATTAATATTCCTAAATAAAATAAATGTATTTCGGTTTTATGAAATCATATAACTATACCTGATATAATGGTTATTGCTCCGATAGATCCTATTAATGGTCATGGTCTATAATCAACTAAATGATAAGGATGATTTTTATGAATTTTCATTATAATACTTCTCTATAATATAATGTTCTTAAAACTGAAAATACATATGCTTGGATTAATGCCACAGCTATTTCAAATAATATTAATGTTATTTGTATCAATATAATTAAAGGTAATCATAATTCATAAATGTTTAGGGAGTTATTTCCTAATAATCTTATCAATAAATGTCCTGCAATTATATTAGCAGTTAGTCGTACTGCTAAAGATCCTGGTCGAATTAAACTTCTGATTGTTTCAATTAATACTATAAAAGGTATTAATATAGCAGGTGTACCTACGGGAATTAAATGTGCAAATATATATTTTGTGTGATTGATTCATCCATAAATTATTAAGGATACTCATAATGGTAAGGCTATAGTTAATGTAAATGTTAGGTGTCTTGATCTAGTAAAAATATATGGTAATATTCCTATAATATTATTAATAAAAATAAATATAAATAATGAAACTATAATTAAAGTTATTCCTTTTCTATTAAGACCTAATAATATTTTAAATTCATTATTTAGTTTTTCTGTAATATTATTTATTATAATGTTTAATCGATTAGGCAATATTCAGAATGTTAAAGGTAAAATTATAAAACATGAAATTGTTCTAATTCAATTAATTGATATTAAATTTGATGTAGCGGGGTCAAATGTGGAGAATAAGTTAGTTATCATTTTCACTTAAATTGATGTTTATCTTTTTTTTTTAGATTATTTTTTGGATTGAAGTTTTTATTATAATATATAATTAAATTAATAATTATAAATCTTATTAAGAATATAATATATAAAATCTCTCATCATAAGGGGGATATTTGAGGAATTAAAAAGTATTACTTAAATATCTTTAGTTTGACAAACTAATATTTTTATTAAACTAACTTTTTCATTAAGAGTATTTGTTAATATACTATAAATTGGTTTAAGAGACCAATACTTTAAACTTTCAGTCACTTAATGAATTTGTATTTAATCATTTAATAAATATATTTGTAGGGACACTTTCAATTACAATTGGTATAAATCTGTGGTTAGCACCACAAATTTCTGAACATTGTCCAAATAATAATCCTGGACGATTAATTTTAAATCTTCCTTGATTTAATCGCCCAGGGATTGCATCAATTTTAACTCCCAATGAAGGTACTGCTCATGAGTGTAATACATCTGCTGCAGTTACTAATACACGAATCTGGGTATTTATAGGTAAAATTACTCGATTATCAACATCGAGTAATCGAAATTCGTTATTTAATAATTCATTAAAGGGTTTTATATATGAATCGAATTCTACATTATTAAAATCTGAATATTCATAACTTCAATATCATTGATGACCAATAACTTTTAGTGTTAATATAGGTTTATTAATTTCATCAATTAAATATAATAAATGTAATGATGGTAGTGCAATAAAGATTAAGATTACTGCTGGTAAAAGGGTTCAAATAAATTCAATTATTTGACCTTCAAGTAAATTTCGATTAATTAATTTATTTTTAGTGATTCTAATTATAATATAAGCCACTAGGATTGTAATTATTAATAAGATTATTAATGTATGATCATGGAAGAATATTAATTGTTCTATTAAAGGTGAAGTTGCATCTTGTATAGTTAAATTTCCTCATGTTGCTATTTCTAATAAAAGATTTTGTCTTTATATATGAAGCTTAAATTCATTGCACTATTCTGCCATATTAGAATTCAGTTAATATAGGTAATTCATTATATGAATGTTCAGTTGGAGGAGTATGTTGTAATCATTCAATTCTGGATGTTATATTATGTCTAAAAACTAATATTCGTTTGGAGATAATTCTTTCTCAAATAATTATAATAAATATAATAATTCTGATTATAGATATAGTTGATCCAATTGATGAAATAATATTTCATGATGTATAGCAATCTGGATAGTCAGAGTATCGTCGTGGTATTCCTCTTAATCCTAAAAAATGTTGAGGAAAGAATGTTATATTTACTCCAATAAATATTGTAAAGAATTGAATTTTTAATCATTTGGTTTTTATTGTTAATCCTGTAAATAGTGGGAATCATTGAATAAATCTTCCTATAATAGCAAATACGGCTCCTATAGATAAAACATAGTGGAAGTGAGCAACTACATAATAAGTATCATGTAATACAATATCAATAGATGAATTGGCTAAAATAACTCCTGTTAATCCTCCAATAGTAAATAAAAATACAAATCCTAAAGCTCATAGAGTTATAGGAGTGTAAATTAATTTTACTCCATGAATGGTTGCTAATCATCTAAAAATTTTAATTCCTGTAGGTACAGCAATAATTATAGTAGCAGAAGTGAAGTAGGCTCGTGTATCAACATCTATTCCTACTGTAAATATATGATGAGCTCATACAATAAATCCCAGTAAGCCAATTGCTATTATGGCATAAATTATACCTAATGACCCAAATGTTTCAATTTTACCTCTTTCTTGTCTAATAATATGTGAAATTAATCCAAATCCTGGTAAAATTAAAATGTATACTTCAGGATGTCCAAAAAATCAGAATAAATGTTGGTATAAGATAGGATCTCCTCCTCCTGTAGGGTCAAAGAATGATGTATTAAAATTTCGATCTGTTAATAATATAGTAATTGCTCCTGCTAATACTGGTAATGATAATAATAATAATAATGCTGTAATTCCTACTGATCAAACAAATAATGATAATCGTTCTGGGTATATTCCATTGGGCCGTATATTAATAATAGTTGAAATAAAATTTACAGCTCCTAGAATTGAGGAAATACCTGCAAGGTGTAATGAAAAAATAGCTAAATCAACAGAGGCTCCTCTATGAGAAAGATTACTAGATAAAGGGGGGTAAACAGTTCATCCTGTACCAGCTCCTATTTCTACTACACTTCTTGCTAATAATAATGTTAAAGAAGGGGGTAGTAGCCAAAATCTTATATTATTTATTCGAGGGAAAGCTATATCAGGTGCTCCAATTATTAGAGGTACTAATCAATTTCCAAATCCTCCAATTATAATAGGCATAACTATAAAAAAAATTATAACGAATGCATGTGCTGTTACAATAACATTATAAATTTGATCATCACCAATAAATGATCCAGGTTGTCCTAATTCTACACGAATAATTCATCTTATAGATGAACCAATTATACCTGATCATATTCCAAAAATAAAGTATAATGTACCAATATCTTTATGATTAGTTGAAAATAATCATTTGTTCAATGATAAGGTGGCTGAATATAGGCTATAAATTGTAAATTTATATATGGTAATAACCTCTTATCAGGCTTTATAGTTTAATTTTAAGATACTAGGTTGCAAATCTAGTGATGTATATTTACTAAAGCCTACAAATTATTTATATATTCAACTTTGAAGGTTAATAGTTTAATTTAACTTAAAGCTTTAAAAAAAGCCTATTATTATTAATGTAGGTAATATTAAGTTAATAAATATTAATATAAATAATATAAATTTACTAATTTCTTTATTATTAATAAATTTATTTATTATTGAGTATGATAATATAAATGATGTTATCATTCGTATATAATAAAATAGAGTAATTAAGGAAAATATTATTATAATAATTATAATTCTAAATATTATTGAATTTATTATTCTTTGAATTACTATTCATTTGGGTAAGAACCCTAAAAAAGGAGGTAACCCTCCAATTCTTAAAAATAGAGTTGTACATATTAATTTCTCTATTAGTGAATAGGATGAGGAATTTAATTGATTAATAAAATATACTTTTTTTGTATTTAAAAATGAACAAATTATTACAATTAATAATGAATAAATAATTAAATATTTATATCATATTAAATTTATTGATATAAATATTATTATTCATCCTAAATGATTAATAGATGAATATGCTATAATTTTTCGTAATGAAGTTTGATTTAATCCTCCAATACTTCCTACAGCTACAGATAATATTACTCTTAAATGAATAAATCAATTTGATGATATTACATTTATTATAATAAATAAAGGGGCAGTCTTTTGTCAGGTTATTAAAATTATACATTTAGTTCAACTAATATTAGACATTATTTCTGGTAATCAGAAGTGAAATGGGGCAGCCCCCGTTTTTATTATAATACTAATAATAATTATAATTTTAAATGAATCATTCATTAATTCATTATATAAAAATATAGTTGATCTTATAGTTACTGAAAATAATAATAAAATTCTACTAATTCTTTGAATTAAAAAATAAATTATTATTGCTTGGGATGATTTTTTACTTTTATTTTTTGAAATTAAAGGGATAAAAGATATTAAATTAATTTCTAACCCTATTCATATTCCTAATCAATTATTAGATCTTAATGTGATTATAGCTCTTAATATAAGTATAATAAAAAATAAAATTTTATTTAAATTTATAATCATATAAAAAGGAGAAGTTTATATTTCTATAGATAGGGTATGAACCTATAAGCTTAATTAGCTTACCTTTTTATATATTAGTGTATGGAGCACAAAGAATTTTGATTTCTTAAGTTTTAGTTTAATTCTAAAATATATAACAAAGACAATTACTTGTATTTTTTATCCTATCAAGATAACCCTTTTCATCAGGCACTTTATT